TCTTTTTTGGCTCCGGTGGCGAATAGATCAATGCATTATGTCTTCAAGAGAAGTTCCTATCGAAGTTCACTATGAATCTTTGGGTACCTATTATGAGATTTATGGGGATTATTTAGTAATAAGAAGTATAAAAAAAGAAATTCGTTGTGTATACATTCGAACCACTGTTGGTCATATTTCTTTTTATCGAGAAATCGAAGAAGCTATACAAGGTTTTTGTCGGGCCTATTCCTATGGTATCTAATCATATAGATAGTTGGTGTTGGTCTCTTAAGTTAAGTAAATTTCGAATAATGGTCTAAATTCTGGTCTTCTCGATTCAACTGGGATCTTTTCCATGTAAATAAAGATAAAGAAAAGGAAGTTTTCCAATCATTCACTCAAATCCATTGTCGAACCGAATCCCACTGAGTGGAATATGGAGGTACTTATGGCAGAACGGGCCAATCTAGTCTTTCACAATAACGTGATAGGTGGAACTGCCATTAAACGACTTATTAGCAGATTAATAGATCATTTCGGAATGGCATATACAGCACACATCCTGGATCAAGTAAAGACTCTAGGGTTCCGTCAAGCTACTGCTACATCTATTTCATTAGGAATTGATGATCTTTTAACAATACCTTCGAAAGGATGGCTAGTCCAAGATGCTGAACAACAAAGTTTGATTTTGGAAAAACATAATCATTATGGGAATGTACATGCGGTAGAAAAATTACGCCAATCCATTGAAATATGGTATGCTACAAGCGAATATTTGCGACAAGAAATGAACCCTAATTTTAGGATGACTGACCCTTTTAATCCAGTCCATATAATGTCTTTTTCAGGAGCTAGAGGAAATGCATCTCAAGTGCACCAATTAGTAGGAATGAGGGGATTAATGGCAGATCCACAAGGACAAATGATTGATTTACCCATTCAAAGCAATTTACGTGAAGGACTGTCTTTAACAGAATATATCATTTCTTGCTACGGAGCCCGCAAAGGGGTTGTCGATACTGCTGTACGAACATCCGATGCTGGATATCTTACACGTAGACTTGTTGAAGTGGTTCAACACATTGTTGTACGTCGAACGGATTGCGGTACCATTCGAGGATATTCTGTGAATACCAGAAATGGAATGATGCCAGAAAGAATTTGGATACAAACATTAATTGGTCGTGTATTAGCAGATGATATATATATAGGTTCACGATGCATTGTCGTTAGAAATCAAGATATTGGAATTGGACTTATCAATCGATTCATAACTTTTCAAACACAACCCATATTTATTCGAACCCCCTTTACCTGTAGAAATACGTCTTGGATCTGCCGATTGTGTTATGGCCGGAGTCCTATTCATGGGGACCTGGTAGAATTAGGAGAAGCTGTAGGGATTATTGCTGGTCAATCGATTGGAGAACCGGGGACTCAACTAACATTAAGAACTTTTCATACTGGTGGAGTATTCACAGGGGGTACTGCAGAATATGTGCGAGCCCCCTCGAATGGAAAAATTAAATTTAATGAGGATTTAGTTCAGCCTACACGTACACGTCATGGATATCCTGCTTTTCTATGTAATATAGACTTGTATGTAACTATTGAAAGTGACGATATTATACATAACGTGATTATTCCACCAAAAAGTTTTCTATTAGTTCAAGATGATCAATATGTAAAATCAGAACAAGTGATTGCTGAGATCCGCGCGGGAACATATACTTTTAATTTGAAAGAAAGGGTTCGAAAACATATTTATTCTGACTCAGAAGGCGAAATGCATTGGAGTACCGATGTCTACCATGCATCAGAATTTATGTATAGTAATGTACATATCTTACCAAAAACAAGTCATTTATGGATATTATCAGGAAAGTCGTGCGGGTCTGATGCAATCCATTTTTTACTTCGCAAGGATCAAGATCAAATTCACATCCATTCTCTTTCTACCGGAAAAAGAAATATTCCTAACCTTTTGGTAAGTAATGATCAAGTAAAACAAAAATTCTTTAGTTTCCATACTTTTGGTACAAAAGAAAGGAGTATTACCGATTATTCCATATTTAATCAAATCATATGTATGGGTCATTGTCATTTGATGTATCCTGCTATTTTTCCCGATACTTTTTATTTATTGGCAAAAAGGCGGAGAAATAGATTTCTTATTCCATTTCCATTCCAATCGACTCAAGAACGAAAGAACGAACTAATGTCCCCTTCTGGTGTCTCGATTGAAATACCTATCAGTGGCATTTTTCATAGAAATAGTATTTTTGCTTATTTCGATGATCCTCAATACAAAAGACAGAGTTCGGGAATTACTAAATATCGAACTATAGGAATTCATTCCATTTTTCAAAAAGAAGATTTAATTGAGGATCGAGGAATCAAAGAATTAAAGCCAAAATATCAAATCAAAGTAGATCGATTTTTTTTTTTTCCCGAAGAAATACATATTTTACCCGAATCTTCTTCCATAATGGTACGGAATAATAGTCTCGTTGGAATAGGAACGCCAATCACTTTCAATATAAGAAGTCGAGTAGGCGGATTGGTCCGATTAGAAAAGAAAAAAAAGAAAATGGAATTAAAAATCTTTTCTGGAAATATCCATTTTCCCGGAGAGATAGATAAGATATCCCGACATAATGCCATCTTGATACCACCCGGAATGGTAAAAAAAAAATGGAAGGAATCCAAAAAAATGAACAATTGGACCTATGTCCAATGGATCGCAACTACCAAGAAAAAGTATTTTGTTTTGGTTCGACCTGTAATTCTATATGAAATACCGGACAGTATCCATTTTGGAAAACTTTTTCCCCAAGATCTATTCCAGGAAAAGGATAATCTGGAACTTAAAGTTCTCCATTATATTCTTTATGGAAATGGAGAATCCATTCGGGGAATTTCCGACACAAGGATTCAATTAGTTCGGACTTGTTTAGTCTTGAATTGGGATCAAGATAAAAAAAGTTCTTCTATTGAGGAGGCCCTCGCTTCCTTTGTTGAAGTAAGTACAAATGGTTTGATTGAGTCTTTCCTAAGAATTGACTTAGTGAAATCTCATACTTCATATATCAGAAAACGGAATGACCCATCTGGTTTAGGATTGCTCTCGGATAATGAATCGGATCGGATCAATATGAATCCATTTTTCTCTATTCATTCCAAAGCAAAAATTCAACAATCACTTAGCCAAAATCACGGAACTATTCGTATGTTGTTGAATAGAAATAAGGAATGCCCATCTTTGATAATTTTGTCATCATCTAATTGTTTTCAAATGAGACCATTAAACAATGTAAAATATCACAATCACAATGGGATAAAAAAAGGAATTAACAAATTAAAAAAAGATCCTATAATTCCAATTAAGAATTCGTTAGGCCCTTTAGGAATAGCCCTTCAAATTGCAAATTTTTATTCATTTTACCGTTTAATAACTCATAATCAGATCTCAATAACTCAAAATTTGCAACTTGACAAATTAAAAGAAACGTTTGAAGGAATAAAATATTATTTAATGGACGAAAACGAGCAAATTTTTAAACCCGATCTATACAGTAACATCGTTTTAAATCCATTGCATTTGAATTGGTATTTTCTCCATCATCATTTTTGTGAAAAAACGTTTCCAATAATTAGTCTTGGACAATTTATTTGTGAAAATATATGTATAGCTCAAACGAAAAATGGACCACAACAAAAACTAAAATCGGGGCAAGTTTTAACTGTTCAAATGGATTCTGTAATAATAAGATCGGCTAACCCTTATTTGGCAACTCCCGGAGCAACCATTCATGGCGATTATGGAGAAATCCTTTATGAAGGAGATATAGTAGTTACATTTATATATGAAAAATCGCGATCCGGTGATATAACACAAGGTCTTCCTAAAGTGGAACAGATATTAGAAATACGTTCGATTGATTCAATATCGATGAATCTAGAAAAAAGAATTGATGCTTGGAACGAGTGTATAACAAGCATTCTCGGCATTCCTTGGGGATTCTTGATTGGTGCTGAGCTAACTATAGCGCAAAGTCGTATTTCTTTGGTTAATAAAATCCAAAAGGTTTATCGATCCCAGGGAGTACACATCCACAATAGACATATAGAAATTATTGTGCGCCAAATAACATCCAAAGTCTTGGTTTCAGAAGATGGAATGTCTAATGTATTTTCACCTGGCGAACTAATTGGATTATTGCGAGCCGAACGAACGGGGCGTGCCTTGGAAGAAGCGATTTGTTACCGAGCTTTATTATTGGGAATAACAAAAACATCTCTGAATACTCAAAGTTTCATATCCGAAGCTAGTTTTCAAGAAACTGCTAGAGTTTTAGCAAAAGCCGCTCTTCGGGGTCGTATCGATTGGTTGAAAGGTCTTAAAGAGAATGTTGTTTTAGGGGGGATGATACCCGTTGGAACTGGATTCAAAAGAATAATGCACCGTTCCCGGTCAAGGCAACATAACAAGATTACCTTGGAAAAAAAAAAAAATTTGTTCGAAGTAGAATTTAGAAATGTTTTGTTCCATCACAGAAAATTATTTGATTTTTTTCATTTCAAATAATTTTTGTGATTATGTGATACATTCGAAATTTAGGATTAAATGCTTCCTAAAAGCAGATTAGATTCATCCCCTTAAATGCAGTCATTTGATTTGGTAATAAAGTAAAGTAAGTATAATAAATAATAATAAATCAATAGAAAAAAATGAATGGCCTGATTATGTATTAATGGCCAATCTTCAATAAAAGAGAAGGTTCCGTTGGAACAATTATTTATTTCTATTTCAGTATACCTGGTCTTTTTTTTTTCAATTTTTTTTTTTTGAAAAAAAAAAGTGTGGGGATAAATGACAAAAAGATATTGGAACATAACTTTTGAAGAGATGATGAAAGCGGGAGTTCATTTTGGCCATGATACTAGGAAATGGAATCCTCGAATGGCACCTTATATATCCACAAAGCGTAAGGGTATTCATATTATAAATCTTACTCAAACTGCTCGTTTTTTATCAGAAGCTTGTGATTTGGTTTTTGATGCAGCAAGCAGAGGAAACCAATTCTTAATTGTTGGTACAAAAAAAAAAGCAGCCGATTCAGTAAGAAGGGCGGCAATAAGAGCTCGATGTCATTATGTTAATAAAAAATGGCTCGGCGGTATGTTAACTAATTGGTATACTACAGAAGCGAGACTTCGTGAGTTCAGGGACCTGAGAACGGAGCAAAAGATGGGGAAACTCAACTCTCTTCCAAAAAGAGATGCCGCTATGTTGAAGAGACAATTATCTTATTTGGAAACATATCTGGGCGGCATAAAATATATGACGGGGTTACCCGATATTGTAATAATCGTTGATCAGCAAGAAGAATATACGGCTCTTCAAGAATGTATCACTTTAGGAATTCCAACGATTTGTTTAATCGATACTAATAGTGACCCAGATCTCGCAGATATTCCGATTCCAGCTAATGATGATGCTATGGCTTCAATCCAATTAATTCTTAACAAATTAGTATTTGCAATTTGTGAGGGTCGTTCTAGCTATATACAAAAGTATTGATTAATAATAAGATAAATAAATTTTTATATTTTGGGGGGAAGTTCATAGATTTTTGGAATCGGTTATTATACCATTCCAAAATTGTGCAAAAATAAAAAGAACAAACAGAAATATTATGTGATGAGTAGGTATTCAAAATGGAAAATGAAAGTAAAAAGGAAATGGTTGAATCAAAATAATTCCCTTTCAAGTTATATTTTTTTATTTTAGAGGGCAGGACAATATGAATGTTCTATTATGTTCCATCAACACATTAAACGGATTATACAATATATCTGCTGTGGAAGTAGGTCAACATTTCTATTGGCAAATAGGGGATTTTCAAGTACATGCTCAAGTACTTATTACCTCTTGGGTTGTAATTGCTATCTTATTAGTTTCAACCATTCTAGTTGTTCGAAATCCGCAAACTATTCCCACTTCTGGTCAGAATTTCTTTGAATATGTCCTTGAATTCATTCGAGACGTGAGCAAAACTCAGATTGGAGAAGAATATGGTCCGTGGGTTCCATTTATTGGAACTCTGTTTCTATTTATTTTTGTTTCGAATTGGTCCGGGGCTCTTTTGCCTTGGAAAATCATAAAGTTACCTCACGGAGAGTTAGCTGCACCCACAAATGATATAAATACTACTGTTGCATTAGCTTTACTTACGTCAGTAGCCTATTTCTATGCGGGTATTTCAAAAAAAGGATTGGCTTATTTTGGTAAATATATCCAACCAACTCCAATTCTTTTACCGATTAACATCTTAGAAGATTTCACAAAACCCTTATCTCTTAGTTTTCGACTTTTCGGAAATATATTAGCTGATGAATTAGTAGTTGTTGTTCTTGTTTCGTTAGTACCTTTAGTAGTTCCTATACCTGTTATGTTCCTTGGATTATTTACAAGCGGTATTCAAGCTCTTATTTTTGCTACGCTAGCTGCGGCTTATATAGGTGAATCCATGGAAGGGCATCATTGACCAGTTATCAAAATAGTCTATTTTTTTTTTTCGTTTAGCCCTCCACAAGGTATGTGTGGCTCACGATAATCTACTTAAGGGGCATCAATAAAAAAAATAGAAAGAAATTTTAAAAATGATTAAGAATAATCAAAAGGATTATCCCCCCAAAAAAAAAGATGCAATAAGGATAAGATATAAATAAAATATAAATAAGTATACGATTTAGTGAAATAGAATAATCAAATATAAAAAATGACTAGGAAATTATAAAAAAAAATAGGAAAAAGATCTTTTAGATGGATCTCTTTCCTATTTTTCCTAAAAATATGGATTCTTTGTTTGATGTTTAATCCACTTTTATATTTGACTCCGGGGGGGTCAAACTAGGTGGATATAAAATCTAATTCCTATAAGACAACTCTTTCTTTTTTGGAAGTTTCAAAGATGGATTCTTGAATCCGATTGACTCGAAGCCACAACTAATTGGTTTACGGTATGGAAGAAACACACGTATATGTCATATTAGATAGTCACTGGTTATATATGACTATAGATCTAAATTTGTCCCGCTACTACTTTCAATTTCGATTAGATTCAAAAAAAAAATCCTTTCATTTCATCTGTCGTAATTGTAAATTGAATATGGAAGGACTAAAAAAAGGAAATAAAGAAAGGTTCCAAATTTAAGATAAGAAAAAAAATTGTATGTATTCACAAAAAACTACATGGATAGAAACGAAAAGAAAAATCGAAGTAATTTGGATAGTGAAATAAAAATCATTATTTCAGTTTGAAATTTGGAATTACACTTCGACTAGATAAAGATAAATATCAAGAATGAAATAGTAAAGTCATAATTTCTCGGTTGATTATATTATTAACTATTTCTTTTCTTTATTTTATTTGGAATAGGAGAAACTTATCATGAATCCACTGATTTCTGCTGCTTCTGTTATTGCTGCTGGGTTGGCCGTCGGACTTGCTTCTATTGGACCTGGAGTTGGTCAAGGCACAGCTGCAGGGCAAGCTGTAGAAGGGATTGCGCGACAACCGGAAGCAGAGGACAAAATACGAGGTACTTTATTACTTAGTCTGGCTTTTATGGAAGCTTTAACTATTTATGGGCTGGTTGTCGCATTAGCGCTTTTATTTGCGAATCCTTTTGTTTAATCTTTTTTTTTTATTTTTAATAGAAAAAAAATACATATTCTTTTTTCCGTCGACTTTCTTTGCTGCTCTTGCTTTTTTTATTTCGAAAGTGTTGAAAACAACTAGCAATTTTTCAATTGAATTGACATAAGAACTAGTATCAAATTCTACTAAGTATCATTCTTATGGGGAATCTTTCAATTGACTAACCAATTCAAAATATAGAATATATTTATGAATAAATATATTCTATAATATTCGAATTCTCTAATAATATAAAATATTCTTATTCATATTCATTATATTTATTCATATTCTTACGAATAATATAAATAAATATAATGAATAATATTATAGAATAAAATATCATATAAAAACTAATAAAAAATCGAAAAATAGGAATCGTAGAAAGAAAATGAGTCTATCCATAAGAGGAGATGCGATCGTATGAAAAATATAACCGATTCTTTTCTTTCCTTGAGTTACTGGCCATCCGCCGGAAGTTTCGGGTTTGATACCGATATTTTAGCAACAAATCTAATAAATCTAAGTGTAGTGCTAGGTGTATTAATTTTTTTTGGAAAGGGAGTGTGTGCGAGTTGTTTATTTCAAAGAATAGATTGGATCCAACCAACTGCACTTTTTTCGTTATAACTAGGAAAATGTGCATCATCCCACGAATGACCTCTTAATCTTAATAAATTAAGAAAAAAAATAGTTAAGAACCATAGCATTTCGTGATTCATTGGTAAATCTACTTTGATTCTCTATCAACCAAGAATTTTGGAACATTACCATGGTTAAAGCTAACTAGTTTGAAGTTTAGACGCAGTGTAGTACTCTTTCTACCACTATGTTAATACGCAAATGGTTCAAAAAAGGCTATTGTTGGAATTTTTTCGATATAGAACACTCATGTCGATAAAATGGCTTGAATTCTCTTTACGATGAAAAACGGGAAAACAGGTGTTTAACACCTCCTTTTATACAAACAATGCGGAATCAATGACCTACGTGTATAAATTAATAAGAATTCTTTGGACTTGAAGAAAAAAAACAACTTTGCTGACAATTATTTGTTTGGTCAGAAGAGTCCTCCAAATATTTAGGTCTTGTATTGGTAATCATTTTCAAGATTTTTCAATATTTTTAGAACTAGAAATAGAAAAAAGAGGATAGGCTCATTCCATAATAAAGATAGGGAAATTTCCTATAAGGAATTGAGTGTGAGAGCCAAATGAATTGAAAGATTCATGTTTGGTTCGGGAAGAGATCATAGACATTTTGAAATGAATGGAAAGAGAATCTACTTTCATTAAGTGATTTATTAGATAATCGAAAACAGAGAATCTTGAAAACTATTCGAAATTCCGAAGAACTACGGGAAGGGGCCATTGAACAGCTGGAAAAAGCCCGGGCCCACTTAAGGAAAGTAGAAACAGAAGCAGATCGCTTTCGAGTGAATGGTTATTATGAAATAGAACGAGAAAAATTGAATTTAATTAATTCAATTTCTACAACTTTGGAACAATTCGAAAATTACAAAAATGAAACTATTCAGTTTGAACAACAAAAGGCGATTCATCAAGTGCAACAGCGGGTTTTACAACAAGCCTTATTGGGAGCTCTGGGAACTCTGAATAGTTGCTTAAACAACGAGTTACATTTACGTACCATCGGTGCAAATATGGGTATGTTTGGGGCGATAAAAGAAAAAAAAACTGATTAGTCGTTCTACTATAATATAGAGTATAGGTTTTATTTTTTTCTTCTAAAAAGAATCAAATTAAGAAATATTCATGGTAACCATTCGTGCAGATGAAATTAGTAAAATAATTCGTGAACGTATTGAGCAATATAATACCGAAGTCAAAATTGTAAATACAGGTACCGTACTTCAAGTAGGCGATGGTATTGCTCGTATTTATGGTCTTGATGAAGTAATGGCAGGTGAATTAGTCGAATTTGAAGAGGGTACTGTAGGCATTGCTTTGAATTTGGAATCCAAAAATGTTGGTGTTGTATTAATGGGTGATGGTTTGATGATACAAGAGGGAAGTTCGGTAAAAGCAACAGGAAGAATTGCTCAGATACCAGTAAGTGAGGCTTATTTGGGTCGTGTTATAAATGCCCTAGCTAAACCTATTGATGGTCGAGGAGAAATTTCAGCTTCGGAATCTCGGTTAATTGAATCTCCCGCTCCCGGCATTATTTCGAGACGTTCCGTGTATGAGCCTCTTCAAACGGGACTTATTGCTATTGATTCCATGATCCCTATAGGACGTGGCCAGCGAGAATTAATTATTGGGGACAGACAAACAGGTAAAACAGCA